GTAACTAATCCCAACATTGAAGTATTGAAAAAACTCATATAAGCAAAAAATCTCAAATATCCTTGATCATGAGACATATAGTTGTCACTATAAATAAGAACCATAATTCCAACAGTAGTGATTAATATTAACATAATAGAAGTAAGTGGATCGATCAAGCAGCCAAACTCTAAAGAAAAATCATTATTGATGGTCCAAGACCATACATATAGAGAAACGGAACTGCTATTTATTTGCTCAATAGACAGATCGAATGAAAAAATCATAACTATACTTAACAATAAAACACTAGGAAAAGCCCACATACGGTGAAGATTTTTTGTTGCCGTCGGAAAAAATATAAGCCCCGCTCCTATTAACATAGGAACTGGAAGTGTAACAAAAGGTATGATGAATGAATATTGATATGTATGTTCCATAAAAAATCTTTTTTTTTTTCTTTTTTTTTTTTAATTGTTTCTGATTCACCAGCTCTTATTTATTTTGAATTTGAAAAAGGGGCCGGTCAATAAAAAAAAAATCAAGATAAGATATACAAAACTTAAATAAAATTTTCTATTCTTAATGATTCTGAATCTTTCCAAAATAATCTTCATATATTCATTCAAATCTTCATATATTCATTCAAATCAAGAAGTCAAGAAGTGAGAATTGATTAAATGATATGATCAAGTTAGCGATGAAAAATAAATACTTACTTTTTTTTTTATTAAGTAAGATTTTTATGATATCTTTATTAAGTAAGATTTTTATGAAATGAAGATAGAGAAAATAAAAATATCAATTATTATTATGTATTAAGATAATTTATATCCATAGAGTCCATAGAGAAAGGCTAAAGAATTATACCAAAATTCCCAAAATAAAATAAAGAACAATTCATTTTGTTTTGAACAATAAATGTCTTTCACATCCAATTTCCAATTATAGTAATAAATAACCTCTTCATTTTTGAATGTCAGTTCAAAAAAAGCGTACTTCTATCTTCTATATCAAAAAAGCGTATTCGTAAAAATATTTTGAAAAGAAAGGGGTATGGGGCGACGTTGAAAGCTTTTTTCGTTAGCGAAATCTCTTTCTAACGGGAATTCAAAGTAATGATTTACATTCCCTAATATTTTTTGAACTGAATCAATATTAAATTGAATCCCTTTCCCTCTTACTTATGGTATGTAGAATAAGAATTCGTTTGTCTACTGAGTTCTAAAAAAAGAATAAACATAAGATACAAAGTTTCACCCTTCTTTTTAGTATGTTTTATCATTTCTGAGACGAGGATTCTATTCTTATTTTCCCCATCAACCGACTTGTCACAATAATATCACAATAATAAATATAAATAATAAATAGATTCTTTGCTTTTAATCCAATTCAATTAATAAAAGCCCCTTTCATATTTAAGTAGATATTTTATACATTGAGAAAATTGATTTTTTTTTTTAGATTCATTTAGATTCATAAAATCAGATAAATGAGAAAAGAAAAAAAATCATTATTAAAAAATGAGAAAGAACATTTTATTTTTAGTTCTATCCATAGATTGAAGTCAGAACTATCTATTTACAACAGTTCTATTTTAGGAGAGCATAAATTACGAAAAATTCCATTTTAAAATTTAAATTTTAAAATGATAAAAAATGATAATAAGGATTATTGGAACGTTCAAATCCCTATTTAAATGAATTTGTATTCATAAATTTTTATGTTTCCTAAAAAAAATTGCATTGAATTGACTCGACGATTGAATAATAATAACTTATTATGATTTTGAGCAAGCCGCTATGGTGAAATCGGTAGACACGCTGCTCTTAGGAAGCAGTGCTAGAGCATCTCGGTTCGAGTCCGAGTGGCGGCATAGCATCTTCTAAAAGAGATCCAATAAGACCTATAATGAATTCAATTCCTGATTTCCATTTCGTATAATTGAAGAACTCTCTCCTTAAAAAAAAAATTATGATATTTTTGACTTTAGAGCATATATTAACTCATATATCCTTTTCGGCCGTTTCAATTGTAATTACAATTCATTTGATAACTTTATTAGTCAATGAAATCGCAGGACTGTATGATTCGTCCAAAAAGGGCATGATAACTACTTTTTTCTGTATAACAGGATTATTAGTTATTCGTTGGATTTATTCGGGACATTTACCATTAAGTGATTTATATGAATCATTAATCTTTCTTTCATGGAGTTTCTCCATTATTCATATGGTTCTTTATTTAAAAAAAAAAAAAAATTATTTAAGTGCAATAACCGCGCCGAGTGCTATTTTTACCCAAGGCTTTGCTACTTCGGGTCTTTTAACTGAAATCCATCAATCCGCAATATTAGTACCTGCTCTTCAATCCCAGTGGTTAATGATGCACGTAAGTATGGTGGTATTGGGCTATGCGGCTCTTTTATGTGGGTCATTATTATCAGTAGCTCTTCTAGTCATTACATTTCGAAAATTCATAAGAATTTTTTGTAAAACAAAAAATTTATTAAACGATTCATTTTCCTTTGGTAAGATCCAATATATGAACGAAAAAAGCAATGTTTTACAAAACGTATCCTTTCTTTCTTCTAGGAATTATTACAGGTCTCAATTGATTCAACAATTAAATCATTGGAGTTATCATATTATTAGTATAGGATTTATCTTTTTAACCCTAGGTATTCTTTCAGGAGCAGTCTGGGCTAATGAGGCATGGGGATCGTATTGGAATTGGGACCCAAAAGAAACTTGGGCATTTATTACTTGGACCATATTTGCGGTTTATTTGCATACTCGAACAAATAAAAATTTTGAAGGTGTAAATTCCGCAATTGTGGCTTCTATAGGCTTTCTTATAATTTGGATATGCTATTTTGGGGTCAATCTATTAGGAATAGGGCTACATAGTTATGGTTCATTTACATTAACATCTAATTGAATTGAAGAAAATGTCTGACGAATACAAACATGGGATGGCATATATATAAGATATTTCGTGTAAGCCGTTGAGAACCATTTGAATCAAGTAATGTAGTGCTTCAAATGGTTCTCACAAAAGCCAAACATATCTATTTACAATTCATTTTTTTTTTCACTTATTTTTCACTTAATAAAAGAAAAACGACTTCTTTTTTCATTGTACAACAAACTATTTTTTTTTAACCATAGCATAGGATTGCTTTTGGATTTTTTAGTTTTATTCATAAAAACTACCTAGAAAAAATTAGATAGAATAGCTTCGACCTTGTCAACTGATAATGAGAAAACGAAATCCGGATAAATACCAATACCTATTATAGGTAAAAGGATAGAGATCGAAACAAATAACTCTCGCGGTCCAGAATCAAAAAAATAAGAAGTTGGGGCATTAAATAATTTGTATCCATAGAACATTTGGCGTAACATAGATAATGAATAAATAGGAGTTAATATCATTCCAATTGCCATCACAAAAGTAATTAATATTTTCGGCATTAAAAGATATTTTTGACTGGTAATTATTCCAAAAAATACTATAACCTCCGCAAAAAAACCGCTCATGCCCGGTAATGCAAGGGAAGCCATTGATAAGATACTGAACATCGTGAATATTTTTGGAATTGGAATAGCCATTCCGCCCATTTTGTCGAGATAAACAAGACGTATTCTATCATAACTCGTTCCTGCCAAGAAAAAAAGCGCAGCGCCAATAAACCCATGAGATATTATTTGTAAAACGGCTCCATTGAGTCCCCTATCGCTTATAGAGCAAATTCCTATAATTATGAAACCCATATGAGATACAGAGGAATAGGCTATTCTTTTTTTTAAATTACGTTGACCAGGAGAGGTTGAAGCTGCATAGATTATTTGCATTGTGCCGACTATCATCAACCAGGGAGAAAATATAGAATGAGCGTGGGGTAATAATTCCATATTGATCCGAATCAATCCATACGCTCCCATTTTTAATAAAATTCCGGCTAGAAGCATACAAGTACTGTAATGTGCTTCTCCGTGGGTGTCGGGTAACCATGTATGTAAGGGTATAATCGGCGATTTGACAGCAAAAGCAATAAGAAATCCAATATAGAATATTATTTCCAGTGCCGCGGGATATGATTGATTGGCTGATGTTTCAAAATTTAATGTTGGTTCATTGGAACCATATAAACCGAGACCAAAAGTTCCCATTAATAAAAAAACGGAGCTTCCTGCGGTGTACAAAATAAACTTTGTAGCTGAATACAAACGTTTCTTTCCTCCCCACATGGATAGAAGTAGATACACGGGAATTAATTCTAACTCCCACATGATGAAAAAAAGTAAAAGATCTTGAGCAGAAAATAATCCTATTTGACCGCTATACATTGCTAACATCAGGAAATGAAATAATCGGGAATTTCGAGTAACCGGCCAAGCCGCTAAAGTAGCTAAAGTGGTGATAAATCCTGTCAGTAAAATGGGTCCTATAGAAAGCCCATCTATTCCCAATCTCCAGTAAAAATAAAAAAAACGGATCCATTTATAATCCTCGGTCAATTGGATTAATGGATCGTCCAATTTGAAATGGTAATAGAATGCATAGGTCATTAAAAGGAGTTCTAAAATACATATACATATAGTGTATTGCCTAATGACCTTATTTCCTCTATGAGGGAGAAAGAAAATTAAGGAACCCGCGAATATGGGCCAAACTATAAATATTGTTAACCAAGGAAAATAATTCGTGGTAAAGACAAGATACACTTGGACCAGAAAAACCCGTGCTCGAAAACATAATATTTTTTTTATTATTTTTTTTCAAGTACGGGTTTTTGTCGATAAAAAAAAATCAAATGTATTCAAGTGGGGTTTCTGTAACGCATCAATAAGCTAGACCCATGCTTCGTGTTGTTTCATGCCATAAATAAACTCGAACACTCAAGAAATCGGTTGGACAGGCGGATTCACATCTTTTACAACCGACACAGTCCTCTGTTCTTGGAGCAGAAGCAATTTGCTTAGCTTTACACCCGTCCCAAGGTATCATTTCTAATA